AAGAAGATGAAAAAATACGGAATTGTATCAAGAATTATGTACAAAAAAATAAGAAAACGCCTTCGGGTTTCGAAGGAATTGCACGTATCGAAATTAAAAAAAGAATCGATTTGATCCAAGTCATAATCTATATTGGATTCCCAAACTTATTAATAGAGGGCCGAGCACGAGGAATCGAAGAATTACAGATGAATGTACAAAAGAAGTTTCATTCTATGAATCGGAGACTCAACATTACTATCACAAGAGTTGAAAAACCTTATGGACAACCTAATATTCTTGCAGAATATATAGCTTTACAATTAAAAAATAGAGTTTCGTTTCGAAAGGCAATGAAAAAAGCTATTGAATTAACTGAACAAACGGATACAAAAGGAATTCAAGTGCAAATCGCAGGGCGTATCGACGGAAAAGAAATTGCACGTGTCGAATGGATCAGAGAGGGTAGGGTTCCTCTACAAACAATTCGCGCTAAAATTGATCATTGTTCCTATACAATTCGAACTATCTATGGAGTATTAGGCATAAAAATTTGGATATTTGTGGACGAGGAATAATGAATAATGGACCTTTATTTTATTTGTCTTGCCGGCCTGCCCAACAATAGAACAAAAAAATAAAATGACAAACTGTTTTCATCCTTTTTACGTTAAATCAAACAAAAATGAGCAATTCTAATTCTATAAGATTTAATAAAAATTCGATTGACCATTTAATTTAATATAATTGCTATGCTTAGTGTGTGACTCGTTAGTTTTTTTAGAGTTCGTTTATAGTTGGGATTAAAAAAAAAAAAAATGACTAACCCCCACTATGAACTTACTAACTATATAAACTAATAACCAACTTATTGCTTCGTATTGTCGAGATTCCAAAAAACAGTCACTATATGACTGGATCGATCATATAGTTGTAGCAACTGAAATTTTTTTTTTTCAAAAAAATAAAATAGAAATCTGATTATAGGTTGCAAGGCAAAAAAAAGGGGGGATGTGGATAAATGGAAGGATGATAGAAAGAGAGAACAAAAGTATCAATGATATATGATTCCAAATATGTATGGTCTATGAATTATCTCACAAAAGGCAGTGTGATAAAGCATCAATACCGATACTGATATACTGATATAAATAATAAAGATAATAAAGATAAAGAGCCTCGGGTTAATAGAAACTAAGGAAATTGACTCGGGAACGAATTTTGTCGGGGGCTCCATTGCGGAGTTCGGGCCTAACCATTAACGAAGAGGCTATGGGAACGACAGAACCTGTGATTATATAAGATTCTCTTGAAAACGAATCTTAATTATTCATTGGGTGGGATGGCGGAACGAACCAAGAACAAATTGATTTATTGATTTATTCTAAAAAGTCATGAATTGACCCTACGAATGAAGCAGGAAAGAGTCAATATTCGCCCGCGAAACCTTTAGTTTTAGTTATTGAATTACAATATATTTTGGCACGATTCAATAGGAAAAAAATAAGAATTCATTACGTTATATGTTATATAAAGAAGCATTCTATAAATAAAAAAAAAATATATATAAATGTCCGGTTGTATGGTATATACAGCTTACTCTTACTATAATAACAATACTATTAACAAATTAAATTTCAATAAATCCCATTACATTACTAAGTCTAAGTGTAGTGTATTGTATATTATTTATTTTATTAAATACATGTGTATCCGCAGTAATATTAATGAATCATTTCATTCGTGAGGAGCCGGATGAGAAGAAACTCTCATGTCCGGTTCTGTAATAGAGGTGGAATTAATTTAAGAAACAACCATCAACTATAACCCCAAAAGAACCAAATTTCGCAAACAACATAGAGGAAGAATGAAGGGAATATCTTGTCGAGGCAATCATATTTGTTTCGGCAGATACGCTCTTCAGGCACTGGAGCCCGCTTGGATCACGGCTAGACAAATAGAAGCAGGACGAAGAGCAATGACACGATATGCGCGTCGTGGCGGAAAAATATGGGTACGTATATTTCCCGACAAACCTGTTACAGTAAGGCCCGCGGAAACACGTATGGGTTCGGGGAAGGGAGCCCCAGAATATTGGGTATCCGTTGTTAAACCAGGTCGACTACTTTATGAAATGGGCGGGGTATCAGAAACTGTAGCCAGAGCAGCTATTTCAATAGCTGCGTGCAAAATGCCTATACGAACTCAATTCGTTATTGTGTGATAGGGATGTAGAAATAAAAAAGGGGTATTGATGATGAAAAAATATAGGTTTATTTATTTCTGGACAGGCAATATTTATTTTTTTCTTTATCCTTTGCAGTGAAATAACAGATAAAAAAAAAAATGATATGATTCAACCTCAGACCCTTTTGAATGTAGCGGATAATAGCGGAGCTCGAAAATTGATGTGTATTCGAATCATAGGGGCTGGTAATCAACAATATGCTCATATTGGTGACGTTGTTGTTGCCGTAATCAAAGAAGCAATACCAAATATGCCTCTAGAAAGATCAGAAGTGATTAGGGCTGTAATTGTACGTACATGTAAAGAACTCAAACGTAACAATGGTATGATCATACGATATGATGACAACGCTGCGGTTGTTATTGATCAAGAAGGAAATCCAAAAGGAACTCGAGTTTTTGGCGCGATCGCTCGGGAATTGAGACAGTTGAATTTTACTAAAATAGTTTCATTAGCTCCCGAAGTATTATAAATACTAGTAGATTAGACTATGATGTAGTGAGGTATCTAAAATGGGTCAAGTTAGTAGATTGGATTATGTCTCACGCATATATATTTAATTAATAAATATATATAAATTTATATTAAAAATATTAAATTAATTTTATTTTAATAATTCAAAAAAAAAAAACATGTTGATTATATTAAAATTAGGAGGTACAAATAATTATAGTTCGTCATGGGTAAGGATACTATTGCCGATATAATAACTTCTATAAGAAATGCTGACATGGATAAAAAAGGAACGGTTCGAATAGCATCTACTAATATTACCGAAAACATTGTTAAAATACTTCTACGAGAAGGTTTTATTGAAAATGTTCGGAAACATCAGGAAAATAACAAATCTTTCTTGGTTTTAACCCTGCGACATAGAAGGACTAGAAAGGAAATATATAGAACTATTTTAAAACGTATCAGCCGACCCGGTCTACGAATCTATTCCAACTATCAAGGAATTCCTAAGATTTTAGGCGGAATGGGGATTGTAATTCTTTCTACTTCTCGAGGTATAATGACAGACCGAGAAGCTCGACTCGAAAAAATTGGGGGAGAAATTTTGTGTTATATATGGTGATCCTCTCCCCCCATTATCCTAATTTTATCTATAACTTCCCATTTATTTGTGAAATAGAGAGCGAGTTTTATATAACCCTTCCTCCGTTAGTTGATAACTCAAGGAGTTACCTAGAATGAAAGAACAAAAAAGGAATGAGAAATATGAAAATAAGGGCTTCTATTCGTAAAATTTGTGAAAAATGTAGACTGATTCGCAGGCGCGGGCGGATTATAGTGATTTGTTCCAATCCGAGACATAAGCAGAGACAAGGGTAATCCTTCTAAAATATAAAAAAGAATTTTCGATAAAGAAAAGCGATAAAGAAAAGAAGGACCCATATAAAAAAAGAAAGAATCCGTTTTAACATGAGATGGATATCTCCGCACCTTTCTGTATATTTATGACTTATATTTATGAGATGATAAAATATGACAAAACCTATACCAAGAATCGGTTCACGTAAGAATGGGCGTATTGGTTCACGTAAGAATGGACGTAGAATACCAAAAGGAGTTATTCATGTTCAAGCAAGTTTCAACAATACCATTGTAACTATTACAGACGTACGAGGTCGGGTAGTTTCTTGGGCCTCCGCGGGTACTTCTGGATTCAAGGGCACAAGAAGGGGGACACCTTATGCTGCTCAAGCAGCAGCAGTAAATGCTATTCGTACGGTAGTTGATCGGGGTATGCAACGAGCAGAAGTTATGATAAAAGGCCCTGGTCTCGGAAGAGATGCAGCATTACGAGCCATTCGTAGAAGTGGTATACTATTAAGTTTCGTGCGCGATGTAACACCTATGCCACATAATGGATGTCGACCCCCTAAAAAAAGACGTGTGTAGAAATAAGAATTAAAAGGATTTCAAGAGAAATAAATGATTCAATGATCTAATCTAAAGAATAATATTAGTATGGTTCGAGAGGAAGTAGCCGGGTCTACTCGAACACTACAGTGGAAATGTGTTGAATCAAGAATAGACAGTAAGCGTCTTTATTATGGTCGTTTCATTCTGTCCCCGCTTATGAAAGGTCAAGCCGATACCATCGGTATTGCCATGCGAAGGGCTTTACTTGGAGAAATAGAAGGAACATGTATCACACGCGCAAAATCTGAGAAGGTACCCCATGAATATTTTACAATAGTAGGTATTAAAGAATCAGTCCACGAAATTTTAATAAATTTGAAAGAAATTGTATTAAGAAGTACTCTATATGGAGTTAGAGACGCAGCCATTTGCGTAAGGGGTCCTAGATACGTAACCGCTCAAGATATCATCTCACCACCTTCGGTGGAAATAGTTGACACAACACAACATATAGCCACCCTGACGGAACCAATTGATTTGTGTATTGGATTACAAATCAAGAGAGATCGGGGATATCGTATGAAACCTACAAATAACTCTAAAGATGGAAGCTACCCTATAGATGCCGTATCCATGCCTGTTCGAAATGCAAATCATAGTATTCATTCTTATGGGAATGGGAATGAAAAACAAGAGATACTCTTTCTCGAAATATGGACGAACGGAAGTTTAACTCCTAAGGAAGCACTTTATGAAGCTTCTCGTAATTTGATTGATTTATTTATTCCTTTTCTACATGCGGAGGAAGAGGGCATTAATTTCAAGGAAAATGAAAACAGGTTTACTCTACCCCCTTTTACCTTTCAAGATAGATTAATTAATCTAAAGAAAACAAAAAAATGCA